TTTTTGGGGATAGAGGGACTTGAACCCTCACGATTTTTAAAGTCGACGGATTTTCCTCTTACTATAAATTTCATTGTTGCCGGTATTGACATGTAGAATGGGACTCTATCTTTATTCTCGTCCGATTAATGAGTTCTTTAAAAAAAAGATTTATCGGACTATGGAGTGAATGATTTGATGAATGAATATTCTATTTTTTCTTCAATGTAGAATCAATTCACACCAATTCTTCCATTTTTCATATTCAAAAATACAGATTCGGGCCATCATTAATCATTTGATATAGTATTCAATAGATAGGTTTATCCTTTCTGAAGTTTCCGTGGAAAGGATTCCTCTACCAACGTAGTCAACTCCATTTGTTAGAACAGCTTCCATTGAGTCTCTGCACCTATCCTTTATTTCGTTTTTTGAACCTTTGTTTTGAGAAAACAGGATTTGGATCAGGATCGCCCATTTTTATTAATTCCGGGGTTTCTCTGAATTTGAAAGTTATCACTTAGTAGGTTTCCCACACCAAGGCTCAATCTAATTATAATTAAGTCCGTAGCGTCTACCGATTTCGCCATATCCCCTCTTCCTTTTCTTTTGTTTTGAGATTAGGATCTTATTACGATATCATTCCTTTTTTTCTTTCATTTATACTGGAACCCTTGAATTTATTAGATAGCCATTACTATCTCGAAAAAAGTCTTTTCTTTCTTACCTATAGGAAGCCCATATTGGATCCAATCCGATTGGATTTTATCATTTCTGTATCGGCAATTCAATATAGATTGATATATACCCCATATATATCTTTCTCTTCCTGCCATTTTCCCATCCAAGGGGGGATACTTGAATGGTCGATTCTTTACGAATAAAAGCCGAGGAATGTCTGATTAGTTATAACTAATCAATCGAATTCAAAAGAAATATAGAATTAGAAATCTATAGGATAGAAAATATAGAAGTGTAATAAAAAGAATTTCAAATGTCATGTGAATTCAAAATCAAAAAGAAAATTTGACTAGACTCTCTAAAAATATTTAAGATTGACTATCGAATAGAATAATATTCGAATTTAGAATTGTGATAAAGAAATCAAAATTCTATATTCGCTATATAAATCGCTATGTTCTATAATATCCAATATTTATTGGGAATTCTAGATTCTATTCTTTTCTATATTTCTATAGACACTCTACTTATACTATATACTATAGTGTATTGAATTCCTATGCATAGAAAATTTCTATTATGTGGGCCCGCTTAGCTCAGAGGTTAGAGCATCGCATTTGTAATGCGATGGTCATCGGTTCGATTCCGATAGCCGGCTTTTTCCTATTTTTTCTTTTTTATTCAAGTTCAAGAAAAACAGATAATCCTCCTTTGAAATCAAAGAATATTGAAAAAGTGTCTTCCCCTCTTTCCAAAATCCATGAATTTTGGAAGTTATAGGTTAAGTTATAGGGAACTCCCAACTATGTCAGGAAAAGGATCTTGTATATGGAATAATATATAATAATAGTATATATATATAATAAAAGTTTGAATATTTATCCAATTTATCTCATTTTTCTTTATAGTACAAGTACACTACTTCATCAAACTTCGCTTCATTTAGTTCAGTTTTAGTTTAGGTTTATTCTGTAAAATCCAATAAAAAAAAAAAGAATGAAATGAATTCTAAATAAGAATAAGGAGTCTTTATGTCGCGTTACCGAGGACCTCGTTTCAAAAAAATACGCCGCCTTGGGGCTTTACCCGGACTAACGAATAAAAGGCCTAAAGCCGGAAGTGATCTTAGAAACCAGTTGCGTTCCGGGAAAAAATCTCAATATCGTATTCGCCTAGAAGAAAAACAAAAATTGCGGTTTCATTATGGTCTTACAGAACGACAATTACTTAAATACGTTCGTATTGCCGGAAAAGCCAGGGGGTCGACGGGTCGAGTTTTACTACAATTACTTGAAATGCGTTTGGATAACATCCTTTTTCGATTGGGTATGGCTTCGACTATTCCCGCAGCCCGACAATTAGTTAACCATAGACATATTTTAGTGAATGGGCGTATAGTAGATATACCAAGTTATCGCTGCAAACCCCGAGATATTATTACGGGGAAGGATGAACAAAAATCCAGAACTCTGATTCAAAGTTCTCTCAACTCTTCCCCTCAGGCGGAAGTGCCAAACCATTTGACCCTTCACCCATTCCAATATAAAGGATTAGTCAATCAAATAATAGATAGTAAGTGGGTCGGTTTGAAAATAAATGAATTGCTAGTCGTAGAATATTATTCTCGTCAGACTTAAACCTAAAAATACAAGGGTTCGGGCAATTTGATTCCCCTTGATCAACAAATTAACCTAAGGTTAAGTAAGAAAAATACGGGGTTGACCCCGATTTTATCCCATTTATGTATCATAGCCCGTTTCTATTTTTTTCCAGTATTTTTCCTAGTCACGGCAATTCGGAATAGAGAATCCATAGGTCTAACTGGTGGAATAAAGGTCTC